GCGGAGGAACTTTAGGACACCCTTGGGGAAATGCACCAGGTGCCGTAGCTAATCGAGTCGCCCTAGAAGCCTGTGTACAAGCTCGTAATGAGGGACGTGATCTTGCTCGTGAAGGTAATGAAATTATCCGTGAGGCTTGCAAATGGAGCTTTGAACTTGCCGCTGCTTGTGAGGTATGGAAAGAGATCAAATTCGAATTTCAAGCAATGGATACTTTGTAATCTAGTAATTACGTAATCTAGTAATTACCGTTCGTTCCCTTAATTGAATTGCAATTAAACTCGGCTCAATCTTTTACTAAAAGGATTGAGCCGACCCGAATAAAGAATGAGACCTATAGTTCCTATATATTTCATATAATATAGATAGACTTGATCTAGATATAAAAAAAGATCTGAAATAAATACAAGATAAGATATAAGAATAAACAATAAAAATGCGTCTTTCTATTGTTCTATCCATAATTTATCCTATGGATTGGGGGATTGGTAGATTTGGTTTATATTTGTATCCCATAGTTATGGATCAAGCCAAGGAGCACAACGTCCTCTAACCACCCGTATATTGTCCTTTTTGTTCCGCACTAGAAACTACTTTTTTATTGTTTGTTTATTGTACTAAAGTCTATTCAAATGCATTGAATTCTTAACTGAATATTCATAATTACTACTCATAGATTAAATAATTACTATTCATAGATTAATAAGTAAGATAGAAAATTTTGCTTTTCAATGAAAATTTGTACACGACATGGGAGAAGGATAGCCCTATCTTTCTATTTATAATTGAAGAAGGGGTGCCATTATCTATAGTGAAGTGATACCCTGATTCACACAATAGAATAATTTCTTTCAATACTTACTCGTTATTAGTTAATGATCGTAATAATTGTATCTATATACTTATTCCGAGAGGAAATATTCAAATGATTATTCATCGAATGACTATTATTGTATTTTCATTCAAATAGGAGGGCGGGAAGACTCTATGGAAAAATGGCGGTTCAATTCGATGTTGTTTAAGGAGGAGTTAGAGCACGGGTGTGGGTTAAGTAAATCACTAGAGGGTATTCGACCCGTTGGAAATACAAATGGGGGTGAAGACCCTGTTATAAATAACATGATTCATGGTTGGATTGATAGTGACAGCTCTAATAATATTGATCCTTTATTTGGTGTCAGCAACATTCGGAGTTTGATCTGTGATGATACTTTTTTAGTTAAGGATAGTAATGGTGAAAATTATTCTATATATTTGGATATTGAAAATTTCATTTTTGAGGTTGAAGACGATCGTTCTTTTCTGAGTGAATTGGGCGGTTTTTTTTCTAGTTGCCTAAATTATAGTTATCCGAATGATGGACCTAAGAGTGACAATCACTACTACAATCGTTACATGTATGATACTCAATATAGTTGGAATAATCACATTACTAGTTGCATTGAGAGTTATCTTCGTTCTGAAATCCATATTGATAGTTCCATTTCAAGCGGTAGTGACAATTACATTTATAGTTACATTTATAGTTACATTTGTAATGAAAGCGTAAATAGTATTGACAGTGATAGTTTCATCAGTATACAAACTAGCGCAAGTGGAAGTGATCTCGATATAAGTAAAAAATACAGGAATTTGTGGGTTCAATGCGAAAATTGTTATGGATTAAATTATAAGAAATTTTTTAGGTTAAAACGGAATATTTGTGAACAATGTGGATATCATTTGAAAATGAGTAGTTCAGAAAGAATCGAACTTTTGATTGATCCAGGCACTTGGCATGCTATGGATGAGGACATGGTTTCGGTGGACCCCATTGAATTTCATTCGGAGCAGGAGCCTTATAAAGATCGTATTGATTCTTATCAAAAAAAGACAGGTTTAACTGAGGCTGTTCAAACAGGCATAGGTCAATTAAACGGTATTTCCATAGCAATTGGGATTATGGATTTTCAGTTTATGGGGGGCAGTATGGGATCCGTAGTAGGCGAGAAAATAACCCGTTTGATCGAATATGCTACTAATAGATCTCTACCCCTTATTATAGTGTGTGCTTCGGGGGGAGCGCGCATGCAAGAAGGAAGTTTGAGCTTGATGCAAATGGCTAAAATATCTTCAGCTTTATATGATTATCAATCAAATAAAAAGTTATTCTACGTATCAATCCTTACATCTCCTACAACCGGTGGGGTGACTGCCAGTTTTGGTATGTTAGGAGATATCATTATTGCCGAACCTAATGCTTACATTGCATTTGCAGGTAAAAGAGTAATTGAACAAACATTGAATAAGACAGTACCTGATGGGTCACAAGAAGCTGAGTATTTATTCCATAAGGGCTTATTCGACCCAATCGTACCACGTAATCCTTTAAAGGGTGTTCTGAGTGAGTTATTTCAGCTTCACGGTTTCTGTCCTTTGAATCAAGATTGAATCAAGTAGATCATTTAATTCAGTTTTTTTTTTAGTTTACATTTACAAGTATTTAGTTTCAATTTGATTTAGTTTATAGTAATAAAAGTGAAAATAAAAAATACTAAGCATGGAGTTTTACTTGAGGTTATAAAATACAATTGTATAACGGATCATAAGTTGTTGATAATCACTTTTCTTTTTTGCTACAGATCCATTTTATTTCTATCTATATAATGCATGATTAGTAAGCGGGAAGGCTCTATCAATAGGATAAAAGAGTGAATTTTTATCCTAAATTAGGAAAAATTCATGTAATTTTATTACGTATTTATTATAGATATAATTATTATCCAAGTAAGAATCTTTTTTGGTATTTATTAGAAGATAAGTATAAGAGAACAATAATAATAAATATATATATAAAAGTGAATAGGTACACTTATTTAGTTTTACGTTTCTTGTACCTATTATTATATACTGATAATAGATATACTTATATAAGATATTTTTATAACAGGTACAAAATATTAAATCGAGGTATCCATTCTATGACAACTTTCAACTTACCCTCTTTTTTTGTGCCTTTAGTGGGTCTAGTATTTCCAGCAATTGCAATGGCTTCCCTATCTCTTCATGTTCAAAAAAACAAGATTATCTAGATTCGACGGGACCCAATCTCGTTCATTTTTTTTTTCAAGACTCGGACTTGGGTCATAATTAATACGGATATCTATTTAATTTATCTATCTATTTAGTGGACATAGGATACAACATGTGGATTCTTCCGAACACAAATGAAAGAGCTATTATGCGCGTGGAAACATCATCGGATGATATATGGGGATAAATAGATTATATATTCAAAAGGGGGTCCGCAGATGTATGAAATGGAAAGTCAAAATATCTCTATGTATGTAGATATCTATAGTGGGATTATATGAGGGGGATCCTTCCTTTTTTATATCTAAGCGATTCGATGAATTACTCCTAAGGGTTCACATCATAATAAGAGTGCTGGTTGATAAGAGTTGCTTTGGGAACAAAAAAAAGAAAGTCAAATTTGGGTTATTCTCTAAATTTCAATAAAATTAAACAACTGGATCTAGTATGAACTGGCGATCAGAACATATATGGATAGAACTTATAATGGGGTCTCGAAAAACAAGTAATTTATGTTGGGCCTGTATCCTTTTTTTAGGTTCACTGGGATTCTTATTGGTTGGAACTTCTAGTTACCTTGGTAGGAATCTCATATCCTTATTTCCTTCTCAGCAAATCCTTTTTTTCCCACAAGGGATCGTGATGTCTTTCTATGGGATCGCAGGTCTGTTCATTAGCTCCTATTTGTGGTGCACAATTTCGTGGAATGTGGGTAGTGGTTATGATAGATTCGATAGAAAAAAAGGAATAGTGTGTATTTTTCGTTGGGGATTCCCTGGAAAAAATCGTCGAATCTTTCTTCGATTCCTTATGAGAGATATTCAGTCGATTAGAATAGAGGTTAAAGAAGGTATTTATTCCCGGCGTGTACTTTATATGGAAATCAGAGGCCAGGGTGCCATTCCTTTGACTCGTACTGATGAGAATTTGACTCCACGAGAAATTGAACAAAAGGCTGCGGAATTGGCCTATTTTTTGCGCGTACCTATTGAAGTATTTTGAAATGAATTGAAGAATGAATGCTTTCGCAGCATTGAGTTCTGTTTTGTTTTGTCAGGTCGCTCATTCGAGCAAAAGCAGACGCGTGTGAAACAACCAGAAAACAGAAAACAAAGCGCTTTTTCCACCAAAAGTTTTTGATTGATTGTATATGGAAATCAACTCCATTTTTTCATACTCGTAACAAGTATATTAAGTATGGATTCATCATATATATCCGAAAAACTAAGACTATATATAGTGGGGTCCACTATTTTTTTAATTGATATGTTAGATATAGATGGATCATATCTTGTAATTAAATTCTGTTTTTGTTTTGTCTAGAAATTCTAAAAATATGCATTTCTTGACTTGACTCGTTAGGGCATTCATCGAAAGGATCCAATTGCTTCGAATGAAGACATAATAAAAAAAAATATTGTTTCCAGATCTAAGGATTAGCCCTTTAATTAAATTCAAATTAAATATAAATAAAGAGGGTCTATGGATTCAATACCCTGTTTGTTATAGAACTCATGTTTCATGGAAATATTAGATTGGATAGAATCGAGGAATGAGGTGGTTTCATTAACAATTCACAGCTTAAAAATGCCAAAAAAGAAAGCATTCAACCCCCTTCTATATCTTACATCTATAGTTTTTTTGCCCTGGTGGATTTCTTTCTCATTTAATAAAAGTATGGAATCTTTGGTTACTAATTGGTGGAATGCTGGGCAATCCGAAGTTTTTTTGAATGATATTCAAGAAAAGAACGTTCTTGAAAAATTCATAGAATTAGAAGAACTCTTCCTTTTGGACGAAATGATAAAGGAGTACCCCGATACACATATACAAAAGCTTCATATAGGAATACACAAAGAAACAATCCAATTGGTCAAAATGTACAATGAGGATCATATCCATACCATTTTACATTTTTCGACAAATAT